CCCGCGTTCTACCGAACTGAACTAAGAGCGCTTTCTTATCAGAAAAGAGAAGACTGTAAAGACACTTTTTTAACCCCAGTTTAATTATATATTATATATTATTGGATATTGGAATCGATCTTAATTAATCCCTCGTTACTGCTCAACGAAGAAGTAATAGGTAGGGATGACAGGATTTGAACCTGTGACATTTTGTACCCAAAACAAACGCGCTACCAAGCTGCGCTACATCCCTCCAATTGGTCTACAGTGTCATTGTATAGAATTCCTGTTTTGTTTTCCACATCGTTAGTTCCTCCATTGATATATACAATTTATATGGGCATTTCGTCTTTTTGGTCCCATTTAACATATAATAATAGTAAAAGAAAAGTCTTATATACGTATGAAATACGGAACGGAACCTGTCGTAAAAATAAATGAGTAGTTTTCGGGAATGCTCGGGAAGAGAGGAACGTTTTTTTATGTTTTAAGAAAAAATTTTATTTACTGGATAGTTGTACATTTCAATTTGAATTAGGGATTCCGTGTACAGGGTTCTTAACTGCATATGCATCTGATCATTTATGTATTACCATTTTAGATTACAATAAAAGAAGGAAGGAGATTTTTCAATGCGAGATCTAAAAACATATCTTTCCGTGGCACCGGTATTAAGTACTCTATGGTTCGGGTCTTTAGCAGGTCTATTGATAGAGATTAATCGTTTTTTCCCAGATGCATTGACATTCCCCTTTTTTTGATTCTAGTTATTGATACGGTACCAAATAACGGAGATTCGAGATACAATTAAATATTTGTGACTAATCCTTTGCCCCCTTTTTCTCTTTTTTCCCTTTTTCCTTTTAGAATAAGAGGGAGGAAAGAGAAAAAAAGAAAAGGTGTATTCAACAGCTTCGAGACTTGGGTTCAAGTTTGAATTAAATAAATTATTCAATTCAAAAATTAACTAGGGATGGAGGTAGAATAAACAGGGTGGGGCCTAGATCTAGGACAAGACTCTTATACAAGGTACTTAAATGTAAATGAAATACTGTGATTTGAATTTGAAATAAAGTTTAGAAATTTTTTTAGTATATTGATTGCAGCGAAAGTTTTCATAATTGGATTTCAAGTTAATAACTTCTATTTATCCTTCCTTCCTTCTTCTTCGTTTCGGATCGAAAATAGAAGAGTTGAGTAAATCAAAAATCCAAAGGGGGTTCATGGCCAAGGGAAAAGATGTCCGAATAACGGTTATTTTGGAATGTACCGGTTGTGTTCGAAACGGTGTTAATAAGGTATCAACGGGTATTTCCAGATATATTACTGAAAAGAATCGTCACAACACGCCTAATCGATTGGAATTGAGAAAATTCTGTCCATTTTGTTACAAACATATGATTCATGGGGAGATAAAGAAATAGATCGAATCGAGCACTTGTATGTAACCCTTCCAAGGAAGGGTAAAAATGACATTTCTATATAGAACATAGTTAAATATTATATATATAACATAATTAAATATAAACAAACCTAATCCTATTTCTTCTAATTCATTTTAGATCCGACCGAAATAGGATTTTCGGGATAAGGAATAAACTAAACAAACCATGGATAAATCCAAGCGGCCTTTTCTTAAATCCAAGCGATCTTTTCGTAGGCGTTTGCCCCCGATTCAATCGGGGGATCGAATTGATTATAGAAACATGAGTTTAATTAGTCGATTTATTAGCGAACAAGGAAAAATATTATCTAGACGGGTGAATAGATTGACCTTGAAACAACAACGATTAATTACTATTGCTATAAAACAAGCTCGTATTTTATCTTTGTTACCCTTTCTTAATAATGAGAAACAGTTTGAAAGAACCGAGTCGACCACCAGAACTGCGGGTCTTCGAGCCAGAAATAAATAGGCTTACTCTTTCTTCACTTGACTAAAAAAAAGTAAAATCCGAACTCAAACGCAGATTGATGTTTTGTTCGAAAAATATGAAAAATATGGATTGAATTATCGTGTCGTAAGAAAAAAAAGAATCGGGCAAGAATAAAGATTTTTTTTGAGTGTGTTCATTCAGTTTTACTATTTTTTTCTCATATTTATTTTGACTTTACCCTCCCGGAGTTCATTCTCCGGGGAACTCCGTTTAAATTATTCCGGTGGATTCTTTCCAATCTACTTCTTTTATGATCTCATTGGAAATCATATAAAGACAATTTTTATTTGATATAGCTATTTGTGCAAGTATTTTACGATTAAGAAGCACCTGTTTCTTATATAGGTCGTGTATTAATCTACTATAACTATAGGATACCCCTATTTCACGAATTACTGCGTTTATTCGAGTGATCCACAAACGGCGAAAATTTATCTTTTGCTTATCCCTATCCCGATGCGACGAAACCAAAGCTCTTATTTTCTGTTGAGTAATTGTTCGAGTAAGTCTTGAATGAGCCCCTCGAAAGCTTGATGCAAATAAACGAATTTTTGTTCTACGTCTCCGAGCTATATTTCCCCGTCTAATTCTGGTCATTGAATAAATGAAACTTTGACGAATAACTAATAGATTTCCTTTCTTTCAGTTATTCTTTTTCCCTTTCCTAGTCTATTAATAACAAAGCTTTTTTCCAATGTATAAACTAAAAATTCCAATGACTTTGGCTACTATAACCTTCCCGACCGCTATTTTTCTTTTTTCTAGACATTTCACTTCGAAATAAGAAATTTCATTTTACTAGGTATCAAAATATAATAAATAAAAAATATAAATGGATAAAGAAATAGTGGCTTCCTTCGTTTATATGGTTACTTCTTAAACGGTGAGGTTTTCTCTATACACCGGAGCCTTTACTTCATTTAATCAATGTTATTGGTAACTTGTATAGTTCACATTCTTTGGCTCTACCCATGAATTATCCAGTAATAGGTCTTTCACGATTAGATCTACTTACACAGTAACGGTATTTAATTATGAAAGTTGGCTGGGTAGCTAACCCTGTTAGTCCGTTCTTGCAAGAGGGGCCTAAGTTTTATGTTTTTATTTTTAAGTAGGATTTTCTCCGCTTAATGGATAACCATTTGCTACCAATGGAGAATTGCTTCTCATCTTAAATTGAGGTGATTGGATTTGCACCAATGGAAACCATAAATTTCATACACAATAGAATGGATAGATTCTTTTTTTTATACTGTTTTTATACTGAATTGAACGGACTTCTTTTTCTATTCTATCCTATTCCCCGGTACTGATCATTGATACTAAAAAAGGTTTTCTTTCTTTTATCCCAGCTCATGATCTGAACGAGTCGCACATACACCCTAGTACATGTTCCTCGACGCTGAGGGCATCCCCGAAGCGCGGGGGATTTTGTGACATTTCTGATTGGCTGTCTTGTATTTCTAATAAGTTGTTTAATAGTTGGCATGTTGAATCATATCATATAAATAATGGGCTGGTTTAGATCGATCCTAACCTGATGATTTTTAATTACTTCTATTTAATTTTCTAGTAAATTCAGCAAAAATATAAAATAGGAAATCGAGAATTTGCGCGAAAAAAATCCGGGCTTTTCACTCAACCACCGCTACAACATCAACAATTCCATAAGCTTGGGCTTCTGTTGCTGACATAAAAACATCTCTTTCCATGTCTTCCGAGACAACCCATAAGGGTTTGTCCGTTCTTTGTACATAGACCCTTGTGAGGGTTTCACGCAGTTTTAGCAGCTCTTCCGCTTCCAGGATAAATTCTCCCGTTTGTGCCTCATAAAAAGAACTAGCAGGTTGATGAATCATTACCCTGATGGTATAACAAAAGAGGGGTTCCTCTATTTTGCATGATGAATAGAAAAGAAAGATAAAGAATAAAAATAAAAAAAGACAGAATTGAACAACCACAACCGTACGGGCATCTTTTATGCATTGCATACGGCTCTATAATAAAATTGACCTTTACCCTTCCATCAAAGAAAAAAAATAGGATCTATCAGACCCAGATCGGTAAATGATCAAATTACCACCCTTCCTTTCGTAGGAGTTCAAAAATACTATGATGGTTCCGTTGCTTTATATATATTTATTATTAAGATTATTTGGTTTGTCTGTGTTTCAGCAATCCCAAAGTTGCTTTTTGTAAAATTAAGGAAAAAATAATCTTTTTTTTTTATTTTCGAACTCTTTCAGAATACAACTAAGCCCCCGGTGTGAAAATAAAAAAGTTTGTGACGCTGAACTGGAATCTCCAATATAAAAAACAGGAAATACCTTTTATCTCATACTACTCTCTCGATACATAATCAAATGTTTTGAAAAAACAATAAAAATTTTTTTATTTTGATATCGAATTCAAAGTGCCATGCTATTATTACTTAATATTCATATGGCGAAGGCATAGTCTTATTTTTTTCTCTCAAATAAAAACCTCATTGGCGCCGAGCGTGAGGGAATGCTAGACGTTTGGTAATTTCTCCTCCGGCCAAGATAAAAGATCCCATTGAAGCGGCTAATCCCATGCATATTGTCTGTACATCTGGTCGCACAAATTGCATTGTATCATAAATAGCCACTCCAGGGATAACCCATCCGCCGGGAGAGTTTATAAACAAATAGAGATCTTTGGTATCATTCTCTATACTGAGATATACCATAAGACCAATAAGTTGGTTCGAGATCTCGCTATCAACCTCTTGTCCTAAAAAAAGTAATCTTTCTCGATAAAGTCGGTTGATTAGGGTAAAATTCTATCCCTTACGAACCGTACAGGCGCCTTTTGGTGCATACGGTTCAACAAAAAATTGCAAAAAAAAAAGAATCAATGTGCAGATTCCAATCCTCTTTCTTTTTTTATATTCGTAGAAGGCTCTTTCTGACTTCTAACGAAAGGACTTTTCTTCGATTTTTAAAAAAAGACAGGTTTTTGCTCCTTTTCGTATAATATTCTTGTATTCTTGTAATAGAAAAATAATAGAAAAGAAAAAAAAAGAAGTCACTAAACTTATCGAATTAACTTCTTATTGAT